TTATGAAACTGCGCAAAGAGTTAAGCAAACTTCACAACGTTATAAAGAACTTCAGGACATTATAGCTATCCTTGGATTGGACGAATTATCCGAAGAGGATCGTTTAACTGTAGCAAGAGCGCGAAAAATGGAGCGTTTCTTATCACAACCCTTCTTCGTGGCAGAAGTATTTACTGGTTCTCCAGGAAAATATGTTGGTCTCGCAGAAACAATTAGGGGGTTTCAACTGATTCTTTCCGGAGAATTAGATGGTCTTCCCGAGCAGGCCTTTTATTTAGTGGGTAACATCGATGAAGCTACCGCGAAAGCTATGAACTTAGAAGTAGAGAGCAAATTGAAGAAATGACTTTAAATCTTTGTGTACTGACTCCTAATCGAATTATTTTGGATTCAGAAGTGAAAGAAATCATTTTATCTACTAATAGTGGCCAAATTGGCGTATTACCAAACCACGCCCCTATTGCCACGGCTGTAGATATAGGTCTTTTGAGAATACGCCTCAACGACCAATGGTTAACGGTGGCTCTAATGGGCGGTTTTGCTAGAATAGGTAATAATGAGATCACTATTTTAGGAAATGATGCGGAGATGAGTACTGACATCGATCCGCAAGAAGCTCAAAAAACTCTTGAAATAGCGGAAGCTAATTTAAGTAAAGCTGAGGGTAAGAAACAAGCAATTGAGGCGAATCTAGCTCTCAGACGGGCTAAGACACGAGTAGAGGCTATCAATGCTATTTCCAACTAGTCAATACATCAAAATAACCAAAAGAAGTTTTTTAAAAGTAGAAGTTCTTTATTATACACCACATTTTAGTTCCACTAATTGAACACAATCAAGTCTAATCTGATACAACAAAAAGACGATGGGTAGAAAAACTTATTAGATACCATTGACTCCGGTATCTAATAAGTTTTACCTACTATTGGATTTGAACCAATGACTCCCGCCGTATGAAAGCAATACTCTAACCACTGAGTTAAGTAGGTCATTTATCACCAAAAAAGGACCCATCACTTCGGGAATTATAGATGGAATATTATTTCCAAGCAATATCAATCCGTTAACAGTAAACATATCAAAGAACTATGATGTGGGATCATGGAATATCCATATCCATCTTATCTTGACAAGAAATTGTAGATATGTTAATATATATATATATGACAAGGGCTATAGCTCAGTTAGGTAGAGCACCTCGTTTACACGTGCGCCAACGCTTTTCAAGGGAGCCAATTATGCAATGATCCTAATTCATCTTATTGAGAAATCGATGTCTTACTCCATAGATTCGAAGGAACAAGAGAACAATAGCCTGACAAATATTTGGTTCGGTACGATTCGGGTGCGAATTCAGGTGCCAAATAGAACCCCCCATCGATTTGATCGTTGATAAGGTTAATACCCAGTCCGTTCAATGCCAGGCATAATGAGTATAAGGGCCTCAAAATAACCTCTTTTCGTTCTATGAACTTTAAGGTGTATGAAGTCTCATATTTAACTCTTGCAGCGGAGCGGTAGAGACTCCATTTAACTTAAGTTGATCTAGGCCGGAGGCAGACCTAAGTCAAGATACCCCTCCTTTGAAACACTTTGGTATTGCTCCTAGATCAGAAAATAATGAATCAGAGCAAATGGAGCCATCTCATTATCTTTCCTGTAAAGGAAAGACAAAATAGGGTGGACTAACTGATCTTTACAGCAGTTAATGAAAAAGCCCAATGCAAAAAAAATGCATGTTGGGTCTTTGAAACAGTTCGAATCATTTCGATAATGATCAGTTTGATCTGTTTTACCGAGAAGGTCTACGGTTCGAGTCCGTATAGCCCTAATACATTTTATTTTATTTTCGTATAGGGTTTATTTCCTCATTAGTACTTGTTTATGGACTAGACGGTTGGCTGGTCCATAGTAATGAAAGCATTACCACTTATTCATGTAAGTGCATAGGAACACGAAAATAAAAACAATAATTGATTTCAATAAATAAAAAGTGATACACTTTTTGTTGGTATACCCAATATCCGTTAATTTATGAAATGAAAATCATAACATGATCCTGCCGAAAAACTCCAACCTGACCCAACCAAATTGAATCCTAAGAAACATGTATCTAATCCCTATTCTTTCTTTTTTTTTTACTAATCACTTTTTTTTGAAAACAATACCAATTGATTGTTTCAGAGATAATGAATTGGTACTAAATCAACCTTACATTACTTATCCGTAGTGTGGATCATTTGTGATTCGGTCGATTATACCATTATCACTCTATGGTATCTTTCATTGTGTAGCGTGGGTTTCCTGTAAAACAAACCTTTTGATTGTAGCGAAACCTAACCCCAAATAGAAATTCAATCTAGGACAAGGAAAGGAGAGAAAATATAATCGTTCGATGCATTAGATTATGTTTCCATATTCGTAATTCGTATCGAATCAATAGAAGCAATGATCTTCCACCTTAATTTTTATGAAAAAAAAATGAAATACTTTAATTTCA